GTTCTTTGTACATAAACCCTTGTGAGGGTTTCACGCAGTTTCAGCAGTTCTTCCGCTTCCAAGATAAATTCGCCCGTTTGCGCTTCATAAAAAGAACTAGCAGGTTGATGGATCATTACCCTGATGATATAACATAATAAAAGATTCCTCTATCTCGTATCTCACATGATAAAGCGAAGAGAAAAGAAAGATAAAGAATAACAAGAAAAAAAAAGATAGAATTGAACAACCGTACAGGCATCTTTTGTGCATTGCATACGGCTCTATAATATAATTGACCTTTACCTTCAAGAGAAAAAATAGGATCTATCAGACCCAGATCGGTAAATGATCAAATTACCACCCTTCCTTTCGTAGGAATTTTTAAATACTATGATGGTTCCGTTGCTTTCTATATTAATTAGAAATTTTGTCTGTGATTTTTTTGTGATTCAGCAATCCCAAAGTTTCTTTTTGATCCGATCAAATAAAATGAGTAAAAAATAATCTTGTTTTTTTTTCGTACTCTTTCATAACATAAATATTGTTAAGAGCACTCCGGTGTGAAAACAAAAAAGTTTGTGACGCTGAATCGGACTCCCGATAGATAAGATAAAATCAGAAGTACCTTTTATCTCATACTACTCTCTCGATACATAATCTAATGTTTTGAAAAAAGAAAAAAAATTTCTCATATCGAATTCGAAGTGCCATGCTATTATTACTTAATATTCATATTTCATATGGCGAAGGCATAGTCTTCTTTTTTCTCTCAAATAAAAAAAAATCTCAAATAAAAACCTCATTGGCGCCAAGCGTGAGGGAATGCTAGACGTTTGGTAATTTCTCCTCCGACCAGGATAAAAGATCCCATAGAAGCAGCTAATCCCATGCATATTGTATGTACATCTGGTCGCACAAATTGCATAGTATCATAAATAGCTACTCCAGGTATTACCCATCCGCCAGGAGAGTTTATAAACAAATACAGATCTTTGGTATCATCTTCGATACTGAGATATACCATAAGACCAATAAGTTGATTCGAGATCTCGCTATCAACCTCTTGGCCTAAAAAAAGTAATCTTTCTCGATAAAGTCGGTTGATTAGGGTCAAATTGTATCCCTTAAGAACCGTACATGCACCTTTTGACGCATACGGTTCAAAAAAATTGCAAAAACAAAAAGAATCAATGTGTAGATTCCAGTCCTCCTTCTTTTATCATAGCAGGCTCTTTTTAACTTCTTTTCTTCTATTTTTCGATAAAGATAAGTTTTGGCCCCTTTCCCTATAATATAAAAAAGTATTCGAAAAACTTATCGAATTAACTTCTCATTGATGTATTGGTTCATCGAGATCCAATCCAAATCACGATATCATTTTCTTGTTCTGAATGGGCCTCTTCAATCTTTTTAGGTTTATGCTCTACTCCGGGTAAAGATCCGCCCGATTTTGATTTGCACATATAGGACAAATGCTCCCATTACCACTTTTCTTTTTTTTTTTTTTTGCTATGACTTTTTTTCAATTCATTTCATACCTTCCGCCGAATATTTGATGGATTCATCTATATTATCGATTGATTAAGAGTTTGAGATTACTTCTCTTTATAAAATCGTTTATAATACAAGTAGTAATCATAAATATATTATCTTACCAATTGGGTTTTTTCTAAACGGAGCCTGGATATTTCGTTTTATTAGTCCAACCAACAAGTCAACCATAAATTATTCTAATTGATAATATTAATTTGAATCCCCCAAAAATGCACTTCACGCTCCAACTTTTTGATGATTCAATGAATCTTTCTTGGGCGAAACAGAGGATATCTCGATCGGGCGAGAGAACGGGGGAATACCATATGGCCCAATATATCTGACAAGTCGCACTATACGTCAACCCAGGATGCATCTTCCTCTCCAGGACTGCGAAAAGGTACTTTTGGAACACCAATAGGCATTAAATGAAAGAAAAAAGAGCTAAGTACTATATTTCACTTTGATGTGGAAACGTAACAATGGGTTTGTTATCTTTATAATATTGGTCTTTATCGTATTTTATCCATAGATTTTATAAAAATTCATAAAGGAAGACAGAATGAATAAAGGAAAATTATTACGACTAGGTCCTTCCAATGATGAACAAGTATGGACGTATTCGTTCAGAGAAAATGATATCAACCCCCATTGCGTATTGGTACTTATCGAGTATAGAATAGATCTGCTTCTCTTTGTTCTTACGAACAGAATTGTTCCATTATTACCAACAGAATAGAACAAATATTAACCCTTGCTCCGAGATAATCCACTGAACAAGGGAGGTCCATAGCATAGTCATAGTATAGTCTTTTCCAATGCAATAAAGTTACGTAGTGTCTATTTTTTTTTGATAAAGGGGTATTTTCATGGGTTTGCCTTGGTATCGTGTTCATACCGTTGTATTGAATGATCCCGGTCGGTTGCTTGCTGTTCATATAATGCATACAGCTCTGGTTGCTGGTTGGGCCGGTTCGATGGCTCT